TCGATAAAGTCGGTTGAGTAGGGTAAAATTGTATCCCTTAGGAACCGTACATGCACCCTTTGATGCATACGGTTCAAAAAAAATAGCAAAGAAAAGAATCAATGTATAGATTCCAGCCCTCTTTCTTTTATTTTTCGAGTTTTTCTTCAATTTTTCAAAAAAGATGCATTTTGATTTCTTCTTTGATAATCTAAAAAAGGGGGTAAATAAACTTATCGAATTTACTTCTCATTGATGTATTCTTTCATCGAAATTCAATCCAAATCGCGGTGATATTTTCTTGTTCCTGAATGGGCCTCTTTCATCTTTTTAGGTTTATGCTCTACTCCGGGTAAAGATCCGCCCGATTTTGATTTGCACATATAGGACAAATCTTCCCATCACCATTTCTTGTTGTTATGACTTTACAAATAATCATTTATGATACACGTAGTAATCATAAATATATTACCAATTGGGTTTTTCTAAACGGAGTCTGGATACCTCATTTTTTTCGTCCAGCCAAAGCCAACCATAAATTATTCTAATTGATATAATTCTATGAATTCCCCCAAATAATGCATTTAATTGCAGTTCACGCTCCAATTTTTCGATGAGTCAATTTATCTTTCTTAGGCGAAACAGAGGATATCTCGGTCGGGGGAGAGAACGGGGAAATTCCATATGACCCAATATATCTGACAAGTCGCACTATACGTCAACCCAAGATGCATCTTCCTCTCCAGGACTTCGGAAGGGTACTTTTGGAACACCAATAGGCATGGATTGAAAGAAAAAAGGAATTAAATACTATATTTCACTTTGATGTGGAAACGTAACAATATGGTTTTATTGTCTTTATAATTTATAATATTGACTTTATCATATTTATTTTATCCATAGATTAGAAAAATTTAGAAAGAAATACAAAATAAATAAAGGAACATTTTTACGAATAGATCCTTCTAATGATAAATAAAGGATGGACACATTTACTCATAGAAAATGGTATCAATCCACCATTGCATATTGGTACTTATCGAGTATAGAATAAATCTGCTTCTCTTTGTTCTTACGAACAGAATTCTTCCATTATTACGAATAGAATCCTAACCCTTGTTAGGAAGTAATCTACTGAACAGGGGAAGTCTATAGGATAGTCATAGTATAACCTTTCCAATGCAATAAAGTTACGTAGTGTCTATTTTTCTTCGATAAAGGGGTATTTTCCATGGGTTTGCCTTGGTATCGTGTTCATACCGTTGTATTGAATGATCCCGGCCGGTTGCTTTCCGTTCATATAATGCATACAGCTCTGGTTGCTGGTTGGGCGGGCTCGATGGCTTTGTATGAATTAGCAGTTTTTGATCCTTCTGACCCTATTCTTGATCCGATGTGGAGACAGGGTATGTTCGTTATACCCTTCATGACTCGTTTAGGAATAACCAATTCATGGGGGGGTTGGAGTATCACAGGAGGAACTGTAACGAATCCGGGGATTTGGAGTTACGAAGGTGTAGCTGGGGCACATATTGTGTTTTCTGGCTTATGCTTTTTGGCAGCTATCTGGCATTGGGTCTATTGGGATCTAGAAATATTTTCTGATGAACGTACAGGAAAACCCTCTTTGGATTTGCCCAAGATCTTTGGAATTCATTTATTTCTCTCCGGGGTGGCTTGCTTTGGTTTTGGTGCATTTCATGTAACAGGTCTGTACGGCCCTGGAATATGGGTGTCCGATCCTTATGGACTAACGGGAAGAGTACAGCCTGTAAATCCGTCGTGGGGCGTGGAAGGTTTTGATCCTTTTGTTCCGGGAGGAATAGCTTCTCATCATATTGCAGCAGGTACACTGGGCATATTAGCGGGTCTATTCCATCTTAGCGTTCGACCGCCACAACGTCTATACAAAGGATTACGTATGGGAAATATTGAAACTGTACTCTCCAGTAGTATCGCGGCTGTCTTTTTTGCAGCTTTTGTTGTTGCTGGAACTATGTGGTATGGTTCAGCAACTACTCCCATCGAATTGTTTGGTCCCACTCGTTATCAATGGGATCAGGGTTATTTCCAGCAAGAGATATATCGAAGAGTTAGCGCCGGGCTAGCCGAAAATCAAAGTTTATCAGAAGTCTGGTCTAAAATTCCTGAAAAATTAGCTTTTTATGATTATATCGGCAATAATCCGGCAAAAGGAGGATTATTCAGGGCAGGCTCAATGGATAACGGAGATGGAATAGCGGTAGGATGGTTAGGACATCCTATCTTTAGAGATAAAGAAGGGCGTGAGCTTTTTGTACGTCGTATGCCCACTTTTTTTGAAACATTTCCAGTCGTTTTGGTAGACGGCGACGGGATTGTTAGAGCGGATGTACCTTTTAGAAGGGCAGAATCCAAGTATAGTGTTGAACAAGTAGGTGTAACCGTTGAGTTTTATGGCGGCGAACTTTATGGAGTCAGTTATAGTGATCCTGCTACTGTGAAAAAATATGCTAGACGTGCTCAATTGGGTGAAATTTTT